ATAACGAATTTTGAACCGTTAACGAAAAGAGAGAATAAGATAAACAATTAGGGAGTCGAGCGGGCCCTTTTTTGGGGATAGAGGGACTTGAACCCTCACGATTTATAAAGTCGACGGATTTTCCTTTTACTATAAATTTCTTTGTTGTCGATATTGACATGTAGAATGGGACTCTATCTTTACTCTCGTCCAATTAATCAGCAGACTCTGGGGTGAATGATCTGATCAATGAATATTCGATCCTCTCGTCAACTTGGAATCGATTCAAATCAAAGCAATTTTTTTTTTTTATTATTATTAATTATTATTTGAATTATTAATTATTATTTGAATTATTAATTATTTAATTTTTCATATAAATAGAATAAAATACAGATTCGAGTCGGTTGTCATTAATCATTTGAGATAGTATTTCAGTATGTATGCCTATGTATTATGTTTTATGTATTATGTTTATAGGGTTATACTTTACTTTAACTTTCTTTTTTCTGGAATTTTAACTTTAACAGAAGGATTCCTTTACTTGACTAATGCAACGCAGTCAACTCTATTTGTTAGAACAACTTCCATTGAGTCTCTGCACCTATCCTTTTGTATTCTTATTCTGTCTTTATGAACCTTTGTTTGTTTTTTTGTTTGTTTTCGAAAAATAGGATTTGGCTCAGGATTGCCCCCTTTTTTTTTCCGGGGTTTCTCTGAATTTGAAAGTTATCACTTAGTAAGTTTCCATACCAAGGCTCAATCCAATTAAGTCCGTAGCGTCTACCAATTTCGCCATATCCCCTTTTTGTTTTGTGTTTTGAGATTCAGATCTTATTATTATGTTATTATGTCATTCCCTTTTTTCTTTCATTTCTATTCTACTGGAACTGTTAAAGTCATTAGATACCGATTCCTATATTCCTAGAAAAGTGTTTCCTCTATATTTTAATATTTTATTTGATTTCTTGTCTAGCCTCTTTCATATCTATTTTGGACCCCTATTTGGTCTAATCAGAAATCATTCTATCATTTCTGTATCCGCAATTCAATATAGATGCATATATACCACATTTATTCTATATGTTTTTCTTCGAATCATTTTTCTTGTGCAATTTTGAATACTCGAACGGTCAATTCTTTTCTTTTTTTTTTTATATTCAATTCATTTTTCTATATTCATTTAATTTAATTATGAATTACTACAAATGAAAAGTGAATAGCTAAGGTTCCAGTAGTTTACTAAATTCCTGTGCATGTACAATTTCTGTTATGTGAGCCCGCTTAGCTCAGAGGTTAGAGCATCGCATTTGTAATGCGATGGTCATCGGTTCGATTCCGATAGCTGGCTTTTTTTTTTTTTTCTATTTTTTTTTCTATATTCTATATACATTCTTTGTGTATATACAATAAGGTCCGGATATTGATAGAATCCATCTCATTTGTAGTATATCAGTATTTTTTGTAGTATAATACTACAGTAGATTTTGCCTCAGTTATCATATTTATCCTTTAGTTCAGTTTTAATTTAGGTTTATGAAATTTCAATAAAATAAAGAAAATAAGGAGTCTTTATGTCACGTTACCGAGGGCCTCGTTTCAAAAAAATACGCCGTCTGGGGGCTTTACCGGGACTAACTAGTAAAAGGCCTAGAGCCGGGAGCGATCTTAGAAATCAATCGCGCGCCGGTAAAAAATCTCAATATCGTATTCGTTTAGAAGAAAAACAAAAATTGCGTTTTCATTATGGTCTTACAGAACGACAATTGCTTAAATACGTTCGTATCGCCGCAAAAGCCAAAGGGTCAACAGGTCAGGTTTTACTACAATTACTTGAAATGCGTTTGGATAACATCCTTTTTCGATTAGGTATGGCGTCAACTATTCCTCGAGCCCGACAATTAGTTAACCATAGACATATTTTAGTTAATGGTCGTATAGTAGATATACCAAGTTATCGCTGCAAACCCCGAGATATTATTACAGCGAAGGATGAACAAAAATCTAGAGTTATGATTCAAAATTCTCTTGATTCATTCCCCCAGGAGGAATTGCCAAAACATTTGACTCTTCACCCATTCCAATATAAAGGATTGGTCAATCACATAATAGATAGTAAATGGATTGGCTTGAAAATAAATGAATTGTTAGTTGTAGAATATTATTCTCGTCAGACTTAAACCTAACTAAAATAACAAGGGTTCGAACAATTTTGTCCCCTGTCGCCTAAATAAAGAGACAAAAGGTATGGGTTTGCTTGGGGGATTTTTCTCCCATTGATATATCCTAGAATGATAGGGGCATTTTCATTCCTTGTCCACTCGTATTTTCTGTTCCACAGAAATTAGGAATAGAGAATCTATATCAAAGAAAGATCGAACTCTTGGAATAAAGGTATCCATTGTTATGTGATTTGATATATTGCGGTCAATAGCATTTCAGTAACATTGATAAATTAGGTGAAGGTGCGGAAAGAGAGGGATTCGAACCCTCGGTAAACAAAAGCCTACATAGCAGTTCC